TAGCGCGTGAACAGAACACGTAGCCTAAGCGGAACTCCATATTCAACCAACCTATGATCCATTTATTTAATCAGCTTACTATCAATAAACCATGTGTTAGGTTCTCGTTGCGGGAGATCTTTAAACGTGCCCGTCGTGTAAATGCGCATACAAATAGGGTCACTATTCGCCTACTACTAATAAGGGCGGAGAGTGGATTCTAGATTATATCAGTCGAGTAGGCTGGACTGGGGTTCTGGGAAAATCTCTACGAATTCTTCTTTGCAAGAGACATCCCTGGGTTTAGTGATGTCTCCGGCAGCCAGCCTTGCCGGGATCTCCAGATCGAATAATTGGTTTACAAGACGCTCTTAGGGGGTCTTGTCTTCTCGGATTCCAGCTTTTTACTTTTTTTATTTTTTCTTAAAAAAAAAAAGCTTTGACCTACTCCTTGAGCAGAGATGTACGCTTTATACAGGTAGTGGGGTCATATATACTCATGGGATGGCTTTTTTTGGAGTAATGATAAACATTGCATCCAAATCAATCAAGATCTAAGTAGTTGTTCAGTAAACTATTATACTTCTCGCATGCAGTATCCGAGTCTTGCCTAAGGAATAAAAACCTCATCGGCTTTATTAGTAGCATCTGTCCTTCCCGGCCTGCTGTCGTCAACGGTCCGCTTCCTTGAATGAGAGTTGGTCTTCCCGATCCACGAATACTGTCTGTTGTCCTTTACTTGTTTAGTGGCATCTGTCTGAGGGCATCTGGAATTGTCTGTTTCGGTATTAACTCTTGTAAACGGCCGAACTAAGCTAAGCGCTTGGCTTGTCTTCTTAGGTTCCCAACCGACCTGTACATTAAATATCGAAATCCGTTACAGAAGAGAATTAACATAACGAGGCTTGGAGTATCTAAAACTAAGTCCAGCGGAAGTCTCTTCAGACTCCCTCATTGCTTGGCTATCGAAGTGGACTTGTACATTGATAGCCTTTCGCGTGCGTCGACACGACATGCTTACCTTTCTTGCTTTTACCCTTCTTCTCCCTCGGCTGGAAGGAATAGAAAGAACACTACTATCATAAAGAAAGCCGGGGGAACTACTCTATATTACAGCGGGAGAAATTCCAACATGAAAGAAAGCAACACCCATCCTCAAAAAAATATCAATAAAGGTACAAGGCTCTAAGAGAGAGCCATGCCATGAAATGAAGGAGAGACCCGAACAGAGACTGGGACGAACAAACAGAGACGCGAAGCGCATCGAAGAGCTTCGTTAAGCCCGTGAATTCTGTACGTAAGAGAATATCCCACTGGTCGATCAATCAATGAAAGAATTCCTACAATTGTGGTGGTACCAACATGGCCAGTTAGCTCAGAAACCCTCTACCCACTATAAGAAAAGTAGAGGCGCTTACCCACTCTAATAGTTCGCCTTACGGCTCACCTTGGAAGTATGGCTTACCTGAAAAACTTCCACTCCCCTCGTTGACAATCACCAATGAACTACGACCACGGCCAAGATTCTTTCTACCACGACCTCGCGCGGTAACCTGTGTTGCTTTAACATAAAAACCGGCATTTATGGTACTGTTGTCACCAGTCCTCTGGCCTTGGGAGGGCCACCTCCTACAATAGGTCATTGAAGGCGAAAATCCGACGGATCAACCGTTACGGGACAGAAGCTTTATTTCTTTAATAAGAAAATTACGGTTGATATCAATCTTTCTTCGATGCGAAGAATAGAACTATAAGGAATGATTCAAATTGAACAGTCTACCTCTAAGGATGAATTACCTCTTTCTAAGAAGAAGGGGGAGGGGCGACAAGCGGATGACAGCTCGGGCCATCGCAAGGCCCGGACCCGGCAGCTCGTAGGAAAGAATCGGAGAAGCCAGCCGAAAAGAAAGCCTACTACAGGAGAAGAGGTGCCAATCCTTACAGATATCTGCGTGTATCCAACCACCAGGCTGCCCTCTGGTGGAACGTCACCACACGAAGGAGAGTATAAGAGGTTTTACCCAAGGATCCCACCCTATCCAACCTCACATTTCCGCCAAGGGGTGAAGCTCAGCAGTTACGGCGGCGGAGGAGAGGAGAGGTCGCCGTGCCGGGAAGGCTACTCCAGAGATTCTTTTAGCAGCCGGAGCAGATGGGAATGGAATCCAATCCTGATTTCCGTCCCATCGGGAGAAACCCCCGGATAGTAGGATAGGACGCGAAATTACCAGTCCTACTCATTCCTGTCCAACTAACTACAAAAAACCATTCATACTCATTCGGAAAACACTGACTAAAGAACAACGAAGATAGGCCATCCAAAATGGAAAGAAAATGCGCTTAGGCAAAGACCAGGCAGGAACAAATAGAGAAACTGCGCTCAATGAACACTCAATCTTACACTGACAGCTGCTCCGAAAAAGACTACAGCGAGCATTGAGAGAAAAGAGATGGCTTTCCATCTTATGAAGAGAAGCAGGAGCGTAAGTAGGGAGACTACTCCTTTTTAATAAGTTCACGTAAGAAGAAAAAGATCGGTACTACTCTCCCTGATGCTAACCGGGCAATGAAAATTCATTGTAGGCTTAACTTAAGGTTGAAGTCTTTCAAAGTCTCTATTGGGATAACTGTAATCTTTCTTCTCCTCTTCACGCTAGGAAGAAGAGATTCTCGTCTTATCCGCTGATACGAATAAAGAGTTTCGTTTCTTTGAAAGGTCCCTAGAAGGGATTGGAATTACGTCCTATTGTCATGCTTACCTCAGGGCATAGCTCTAGTCTTAAAATAAAGAAATGTGGGAATAGTGCTGACTTTACTTCAAGCTTAGAAAGGCAAGATGATTTAACCAACTTTGAACCAATCGTCGCAATATGGCCCATTCAACTAAGTCACGAGGACGATCGAAGAACTGAACATATGAAGGGATGAATGAGAACTGATTAGGATTAATACTACGCTCCTCACGTAATATATTTACTATAACCCCCTTGACATAAAGATCTAAAAGCATATCCCTGCCTAACCAAAGGTCAAATGTAAGGGTGGCTTTCTTGTACATAGCACGCAACCTATCAGTATGAAGACTTCGACTATGAGCAAATCGAGACAAGTCCCCTATAACGACTGGCAAATGCAATCTCCAGAGAAATCTAAGCGGCAACACACAACGGAAGGATAGTACTTTTAAAAGTCGTTCATAGACATCATCATAGGGACTGGGCCGGATTCGAACCGACCAAGAAAAGGTAAGGAGAAGCCCTCTGCCTTTCTTCTAGGCCAAAGCCCAACCAGTCCTCTTGCCAATCTTGGATTAAGACCTATATGTAGAGGAAAAGTAGCTTGATATTGGGGCAGGCTTTTTTGTCACTGTCACTCGCCTTTCTGTAGTGGCGACAGGCCTTTCAAGCATCCTACCATATCATCCTTCCCCTAAGCTGATCCACAATATCAGTTTGCCTACACGAGAAAGAATTTAGTTTGACCATAAATAAAATAGTCGAGCCCGTCCCTTGACCATACCATAGCCATTGTGAAGCGCTCTTTGACAAGCTGCAGCGAGCGCCTACATAACCTACCCAGGTCCCTGCTTCAAGTTGGGCCCTACTACTTATGATGGGAGATGGTTGGTATCAGACCTTCTATGTAGTTCTCATGGCCCCTTTTATTTGCTCAGTTCCTCAAAAAACCGGGATGAAGCCCAGAAAGTACATCTGAAGCGGCACCTCTTCCGATAGAGTTTCAACTTCCTATCGCTTCGCTCTAGTGACTACCTATTATTACTATTCGAATAAAGGAGAGTCTAATCCTTAGCCGAAGGACTAAGTAAGCAAGAAGCTACCTTCTTTTCCGTAGTCTTTATTTAGTTAGTTAAGAAACCCGCTTTCCCTGTATTTGTATTACAGGGAAGCTAAGAAGTTTACGCAGCACCTTTATATAATAGGAGGTAGCCCTGGGAATAAGGTATTCAACAAAGATCCCTAGCCTAAGAACCATGAGTCCTACTCACAACCAGCTATAAAGTAGTTATAGCAGTAGCTAGGATAATTCTTGATAGCCAAAGCGCTAGTTTACTATTACTATCTTTATCTTCTGTTGCCGCAAAGGCTGCTTTGCTTCATTAGATGATTGTTCCTCCGACGACTCTGATGCCGCTGATTGGAGTACTTGTGCAGCCGTTTTCCCATCAATGACTCCTGGGCTGGAACCACCTATATGTTGATCCAAGGGACCAGTTAATGGATTAAATAAAGTAATTCATTAGTACTTAGAAGAAGAAGAAGATCAGAGCTCATACATGCATCCCAGGCATAATAACCTATTAATAGTAGGAACTTTTTAAAAACAATACCAATGAGATGTAAATGGAATAAATACCCCCTGCTTATTTGACCTAGTCTTTCCCTTATGCTGGCTAAAGAGTTATATAGCTGGGGATCTCTAAGCCTATTTTTTATAGGATTTAAATAGTATTTGGGCTGCAGCATTAGACAAAGGGGTAGCCTTAGGCAAATGAGTTATTTGCGTTTTATGGAATACACAAGGGCCTTTAGCAGGAGGATTCATAAGCTTTTCACGTTTAAGTAAAGTAATTTCTTTACTATTCTATCTCTATTCAGTACATTTAGAGCTATTTCCGAAGGATCACAAATAGGTAGCTTTCTTAAGACAAGCACAGGATCCGCAGGAGTGGTAGGAGGGAGAGACAAGAGTGGAGCCATCTAAGGATGCCTATCAGGCACTCTTAGACTGCTACTCCTTATGTTGAGTGATGGGAAACTCCTCCAAGATTGCCTATTAGAATGATTATTCATCGGAAGTCGAGTTATTGAACTACATACAATTCCAGGCCCCTTTTAAGGTATATAGAAGATTTACTATTATTATGAGTAATAGTAGAAAGTTTCTTAAAGAAAGAGTGGATCATGAGATTAAGTTATGCAAAGTGTTTTCTTTCCTTTTCTTTTTTTAATTTAATTTGCGCTAAGTTACTTTACTTAAGGTATTCATATTTACCCCACCTTCCGCAGGCATGTTCGGGGAGGAGCCTCTTGGAACCAACTTATATTTCTGGAAATCTGGAAAGACCACCTATTTGTTCGTTTACCAGGTTCGGCACGAAATCATAAATAAGCTCTACCAAGGATTGCCAAGCATTTGGTACTGAGTTTCCTCCTCCCTTTTTAGTAACAAAATGAACCAGCAGTAAGACCAAACTGAGAGTGAGCAGCATAAACAAAGATGGATTTGTGAATGAGAAATACAAGTCACCTATATTCATATCAATCAATGGGATTATCTCAAATTGATCCAGGGGGCTGTTGGGCGTAATCGTAAGAAACACTTTTCATTTCATCCCTTCCGCTTCTTGCTCTAAAAAAAAGGAAGAAAGACTACCCTCCAAGAAATTTTAGAACTTGGATAAAGTATTCACTTTGCGTTCCATGATTTACTATATCCATATATAGATTGTTTAGCCAGTGAATGTTGTCGACGCTAAAAAGAACCCGTTCGGCTACTTCCTGGAAATTAACCGCTGCTGGTAAGTGACCATCTCCCGTAGGAGTAGTGTCCCTATATACTGGATATACAATCGCGAGTTGATCCACGATTTTCTCTTTGACAACATCTAAAGCTACTTTATTTATTTGAGTTTCAAAATTTAGACTTTTTAGAGTAGGGATCATTTTACCAGCGCTAACGGCCACCAGAATAGCTACAGGCAAAGCCAATCCCATTTTTAATACGAAATCCGCAACCAGTTGATCTAGACCATACATATCGAGTATTAGATTCAAGTTCTCTTAGACTAGACCGCCAACTCGTATCCCGAAGATACAAGACAAGTAAGCGCCCGGTCCTCTTGCGTCGAAGTGAAGTGTAGTGTGGTGAGGTTTTGCCTCACAGAAGGAGTGGGAAATTGGGGAAAAAGCCGAAACGGATTCGGCCAGTACAATACTGAGTCTTATTGAGGCCATGAAGACGGACAGCACTTGGTTTACAGCTGACCAACGAAAAAAGACTCCAATTCATTCCGTTGGTCAACAACCAACCAGTGATTTCAATAGCAGTTTATTCGTTCCCTCAATCCTCTTATGTAAACCTGAGACTAGTGAAAGAAAATAAGTGACTTGTTCTCCTCTCTTTCTTCATTCAATATCTGTCTAGCCTGCTAACGACGCCCTTTCTTATCTACGCTATTTACCCTTCATTACTTCCCCTTGAGTGAAGTTCCTTTATTTGATCTTGTCTCCTAGTGGTACCATCTCTGCTTACTCTTTCTTCTTTCCATCTACTAAGTTTGCGGAAAAGAGAGAGCAGACGGTTCTCGGCATCATGATGCAAGAATGACATCTGAGATCGCTCATTCCATTGCTTTACAGTCATGATATGATAGGAATGATTCTATTTACTAGAAAGAGACAACACCCTATTCTTAGCATCGAAGAGGGAATTTTGTGTAGACTGCTTTTTGAAAGTGAAATAGAGACTTTCACTAAAGAGTGAGATTGAGGAGTGAAAGAACCCGGTATTCACATAAGAAAGTGGCAGTAGTGCTTTCCTATATAAGAGAAAGGCTGCTCTTACCTGGGGACGTCTGCCTAAGCACCGGCTTTTGAGAGGTCTTTCTTTGTCTCTTTTCTGGACGGCTTACCTAAGCTTGGCACAGATGTTCGTACAATCCAATCTGTCTTTCTCTTCAAAGACAAAAGATGAATAGCTTTCCTTTCTGACTGTATTGCCTTATCCTTGATTGATTCGGCATTACCAGCCTTAGGAATCGATCTAGATGCACCATTTCCGGTCGAATAAGAAGTAATTCCTCTTTGCGTAGATGAAAAAAGGTTGGGCTACTTCCTCAATCAATGCCCGAGAGCTGCTCGAAGCAAAAACCTTATCCTAAAGTAAAGTGGCAGTAGTCTAGGCGGACACCTTTTCTTTTGCCTTACCCGCTACGCCCCCTTTCTAAGTAGCAGCTTAGGGTTTGACAAACCTTAATTCAAAAGCTGGAAACTCATATGTATGCTAGTACACTTGCCCTGTATGCCCCATCTCCATGAAAGTCTTAGCCAGTGCTTCTTTCCGCCTTCCAACTTAATAGATTCTCTCTATCTCTATTTCACTTTCAGGGGTGAGTATTAAAACGCCATAGGAAAAGAAAGGGGTTAGCTCTTAGCTCGCTGGTAGTACTGATACAATCAATATGTACACACATATTAGGAAACTCAAAAGCAGAAAGATCCTTTCAAAAGGGGGTTGGATACTCACACTCGGGAACTTCTCCCAATCTCTCTTCAAACTTACCTTTTCATTAAGGTTAGAACCTTCCTAAAATTCAGGAGTTTCCAGCTATGCCGCACTCTCAAATCCACTCATAAAAGCATAGCTAGAGATAGCAGCTTCTGATTCCGGAGATTCTATCTAGGTTCTAGTTAAAGTCCCAAACTCCCTGGTTATAGGGGCTTATAATAGTACTGGAAAAGAAAAGGAGTCTTGTATATCGTATCCTAGTACAGGAAATAAATATGTTATAAAACAAACAAGATTATTATTATATTTTTACAATTAGCCCCGGAATGGCTATAAGTAGTGGATTCTTTTCTATCCTATCTATAAGTGAAAGTATAAGTGAAAGATCCATTCTGCCTTTGTCTTTTGACTATTTCTACTCTCTCTTTGTTGTTGTCCATCAAAATTCAATTCATCCCTGTAGTTCCCTCTAAAAAAAAGGAAGAAAGACTTGTTGTAAATCGTGCATAATGGAAGATTCTCTTCGAATGAAATGATAGGACTTCCTAAGCGCAAGCACTAAGTAAGCTCCCATCCTCTCCCTATACTTAAGAGTAGAGCTACTTCATTCCTCTAGGAGTGAAGACTGAAAAGAAGGATGATTTTCCTTTACGAGTTGAGTAACCTGTCACTCTGTCTCGTCTTTAGGGTTAGGGACTCCTATTTAGATATCGAATACAAACGACTTAACTCGCATTCATGAAGGACAGGATATGCGGAAGAAGTGAATTCTGTATGGAAGTTGACTATCCCCATCTTGCTGGTCTCTTTCCTTGGATTCAAAAGAAGGCAACGTCTTTCAGTCAAGCATTCGTGGGTCGTTTGTCGTGAGAGCTTTCAATTCATACATAGAGTAGTTGCTCATGTTAGACTGATGAGCGAGGGCTGCCCTCCAGCTCTGATTTCACTGGGGATTCTCAGAGAAGGGAAGGGAACTCACATGAAGACTCACTCCATTCTCTCAGCTCAGACACTGGGCAATAGAAGGAAGTGAGTTTGCGAGCAGATTCTGACAATCAATCCAGTCTATGAGAAGTCGGGATCGGCTTACTCAATTCTTATAGCAGAGTGAGTGATGGAGCGACCCAAAAGAAACGAGAAGAAGGAAATTTCACAGAAGAACAAGCTTACCTGCGGAGGGTATCCAACTCCTGTCGAAAAAACAGCCCCTGGTGGTGCATATCGTGGTCCCAGAAGCGGTACGACCACCTCATCCCTCTAGGGAAGGAAGCCTATAGCTTCAAGCAGAACTTACAAGCTTCTCACTGACCTAAATTGTAAGCTTAATTCGAAAGAAAAAACAAAAGCCTAATAGTATAAAGAGGAAGCCCTATCGCCCGAGAAGAGGGGGGTTTAACAAATGGTGGGCCACAAAGGTTTCTTCGTCCTTCTTGACTCCCTGGACAAGCTGCAAGGCGGATAAAGTGGGAACACTAGTCTTCACATTAAGACTTGGAATCATGCCTGGTCTTCCTTCATCCATGATGCCTAAGGTGCCTAAGGCGTAGGGACGGCTTTGGTTTGGTATCCAAGAACTCGATCCTATCCCTAAGACGACCTTGAAATCGTCTAGGGGCGCCACAGTGAAATTAGTCGTACCTTCCCATCCTCCTATTTGTAGCTCCATCTGGAAAACTGGAGCTTTTATGGAAACTCTGGAGACTGGTCACTAAGCCAGAGTAGAGTGCCTGCTCAGGTAATGAAAGATAAGGATAAGTGCTTCCCACAGGAATCACCGTTAGCGGGCTACAGTTATCTGCCTCCTTCGACTGGAGGTCAGCGGCCAAATAGATAGTCCTTAAGGGGATCTCTGACTTCATTAGAACGGGAACTGACACAAAACTATGGATAGATCCCTGGTTGAACGGCTCGCCGTTGATCCACCAGCCATCTAGATCCCACCCGACCGCAGTGGAAAGGTTTCAGTCAGTTAGCTCAATCATAAATAGATAAATCGACGAGTGGAATAGAAAGCAGATTCTCCACCGATGGAATGAGGACATAGCAAATTAGATCATAGCTAGAGCTAGAGAGCGGCCCCTTTCAAACCAGAGTGTCTTCACTAGGGGTAATTCATCGGCGGGGCAAGGAATGCAACGTGGAGGGGTGGATCCGAGGAAGGAGGGATGTATGGGAAATAAGGCAAATATTGGTACTGGCCAGCCGAGATATAAGGAATGGATATCGGGTGGACCAGAGGGAATAGAGGAATGATCGCGATATGCTCATTTCCCATCTCTTTCTCTTTCCCCTGCTGCGGTTGACCGATCCATCTTATAATTCGATAAAAACATTTCCTTCGAGGGCACTAATAACTAAAGTACTGGCTCGCGAACTGCCAGAATTCGGGTTTCCCTAGTGGATTCACCAGTCTTGCGGACTCCCTTCAGCTTACTTACGATCGAAATCACTATTTTCTTTTTGAGCTATACGAAAGAACTAGATCACGATCTCGCGGGACTAATCTCTTTCAAACTGAAAGAAAGGGAAAGCCAATCGTACGTCCTGGTTTCCGGGACTTTCTTCCCACAGGTTATTCTATACAATTTATGAAAGAGAGGAGAAGCCCCACTCGGGGAGATGAGTAAAAGCTTTCTCTTATATACGATACCTACCAAAGAGAAGAGATCGCATTCTGACAGGGAGCACACGAAGCAAAGCCTGCGTAGTATTAGATAGAGGTATTACCAGGCACACCTCTCCTAGTGTTCTTGTTGCCTTCAACCCTGAAGGGAATGAGCAGCTAGCTAACTCGAACTAACCATCATTTGGATCCTCAAAAGCATGGCTTGCTTTAATTCTCCGCAGAGAAAGAAAGGGATCAAAAGCAATGAAACCTACGATGTATCCTCAATCTTCCGAGGGGTACGGAGCGGCATTTAAGCCTTCAAATTCATATTATCCAGTCCCAAGTGCCAAGAACCGGCGAATGAAGGCTCCGTGGCGGCATCGGAGCAGCCAATAAGCTAATCCGTTCCCAGTGACCCATCTAATTGATTCGATCCAGTGCAGAAAGAAGCGAGTGAGCGGCAAATGATCCAATATCGGACCTGGCGAATATCTGTCTCTCAATCCCGGGATTCCAATCCAAATTATGCATTTACTGACCGCACTAGATTTCTGGATTCGCTGGGAGAGAGAGTCAAGGTTCGTTGGCAAGTACTTCCTTTCTATTAGTGCCACCGGAAAGGATGAAAAGAGATAAGATGCTGGTGGTTAGCCTGCCCCGGACTCGTAATTGATAGTTTATGATGAATGGAGATGGCTATGGGGCCTACCTATGACTGATTTCCCTTACAGGTCCGAAAGGCATCAGATGCCTGGGCACATATCCGCCTCTGGTGATGGGACAGATGGATCGAATGCAGCATAGGGGTCAATGGCAGCAGGTGGGGATTAATATGGAGATGGCTTCGAGCCTTCACTGAACGATGGGAATCCCAATTGAGACTAGGAGAGGTGGCCTCATATCCCGTCCCTGGTTCCGGCTCTCCTGAAGCAGAGTATACGGGGACGGCAGATGGATTTGAAGTTGAGGGAAACCTAAAGGACAGTTCGCGTTGACGGCGTTAACAGAATCTGATAAGAAGAGCTTAACGCAGCTCGACCCTCGGGCTCGGGAAGTACGGTCAGATTCATAGGACCGAGACTATATAAGCTCATATCGGCTAAGCCAACTAATAGGCCAAGAGCGAACCCTCTTTCTTTTCCGGTTTTTCGGTTAAAGGAGAGGCACGGCATAAAGCCCTTCATACTCTAAAACCGTGATAGGAGCCGCCGAAGACGATGTTCATTGATCAGCTATTTTCCAATCTCGATGTTCTTTCCGGTTGAAAAGGAAAGTCAGAAGAGAAAAGCCCTCAGGAAATAGTCGACACGGGGACGAGTGGAAGAAAACATTCGATCATCGGGACCGTACTCTACCCGCCTAACCACTGCATGAGGAGCAGAAGCCGGGAGTGAAGACGCTTTCCGGAATGGATTCGGTCTCAACTTCTGAACCGGACACCTCTTGATATACGTCGCCATAGGCAACGAGTTCCACCACCCTTTCTGAATGGTCAGGATTCACCGGCTGGTAGCCCTTCTATCATGGATTAGCCAGACCAGTGGAGAAGCAAGGAACTGGTAGCTACATCTTAAGTCTTTAGTGACTCATTCATCGGGAGCAGAGCCTAAATAAACTTACTGATCTAGGAAATGGAATGTGGGAGTTGGCGCTCATCCATCTTCACTTGTTTTGCTTGCCGGGAGAAAGAGTGGGATTTGTGTTCAGTATACCGCGCTATGGCTGGATTGAATCCTAAACATATGTAAGAACTATATGCGTCAACCAACTAAGACAGATTGAAGTCAGTTACAGGTTGGAAGTGGGACATCCTTTACGCTCAAGAAAAGGAGAACGATCCTTTGGTCCAGCCCAGCCAACGGAAGCCTTCAACTAACTAAAGCAAGAGACAGCTAGCCTTTAGCAAAGGGTTCCGGCATAAGGCTCTTTTCTTAAACTACTACTGATTGTAGGAAAAAGATGCATAGGACTTTTTAAAAGCTCCGATGCCCATCCGGTAGAACTAGACGATCTAGCTTTCGGCATAGCCAATTCAAAAAGGCGAGTGCAGCCTCGAGGAGCTCGCCCCCCTATATGTAAGCAGACAGGAAAGAGATATGGATTCGTACGCAAAGCAGACCACCTCGATTGACGGCCTGGAAGCCTATTTATTATAAGTAAAAATCAAAGAATAGGAAAGAGATGGCTTCGACCACTATCATGATGAACTGCAGGAGGAATTGGATGATGATGATGAGGAAGGGTGAGGCGACCGGCAGGGAGAGGTGCGGAGCTAGAACGAATGCCAGTGTATAGAGGAAGTAGAAAACTCCCAACCACCCTGCCAGTGTGTATCCAAATAAGGAATGTGTGGAAGGCTGGGCTGCCAGGCTGCTGGTTCTCCTTTAGGTGAAGGCAACATAGATGGGAAAGAGACCGGAGGAACCTATCCTATCTTACCTTTACGGTTGACTAGGGTTTAAAGCACCAGGGCTTTACACTGGGTCCAATGCACTGGAGAATGCCTATAGCTTTGAAACCGGACATTCATTATTATTATATGAAAGCTTCCACTACTCTTCCCACCTCTCCTTAGCTGAAAAGTAAACCGGGAAACAAGGAAAGCATAATTGGATTCACTAGGCCAAGCTCCTTACAGGGTTCAGTCCGAGATACGAGATTAAAGAATCAAAGACGAAAGGTTCAAAGAAAGAACACAATAACAACAACTAGTGCAATGCTCCAAAGAAAGGAATGAGGATATCTCAGAAAATGACTGCTCAAAAAAAAGATTTATTAAATCTTTTATAAAAACGAAATATTAAAATACTGTTAAATCCGGATTTCATTATTAAGAGTTCACGATCTGATCTATGGGGTGTTAACCCTCGGAGGACGGCTAAGAATGTCCATTAAAAGGAGCGGGGTCGTTTTTCAAGCACGAATAGAACGATCTAAAGGGGTGTGCAACCTAGAGAGATGGCCGTCTCTCTTTGATGAATGTGGTATCGAGGTTCGGTTCATTTGGAAAAGAGGTCAGTCTTAGGGGAGACCATGCGAATGGTTGAATTGAATACACGTTTTCTCATTAATCCAATCTAAGCGGATGACACGTTTTAACTTAAGGCGTTGAAAGAAAAATTCTTATACCAGTCTTTCTTTACTGCTTAACTGAGCTTCTTTTAGAACGGGTAAAGGAAGGAGCTTTCCCTCCGAAGAGCTTTCCACCAAGCTTGTCACTTTTATAAACATCTTCACAAAACGAAATTCATAAGCTAAAGAAGGGGATAAGCACCTAACGGTACACTTACCGCTTCCCTAGCTTCTAACTTTTAGATTAAAATTTCCACTAGAGAACACTAAAGGGAAGATGATTCAAATAGTGGGGCCTACTATAGTAGTTGTCTATTTCGAGTGCTAGTGCTGTACTGACTTACTGTATACCGGTGTTAGTGGACTGACAGAGTGAGCTGGAAAGGGGCTTTTCCGTGTTTCCGGGGAAAAAGCAAGCGTCTAATCAGATCAATCAAGAGAGCTTCGGTCTCACGTAGCTCACCTAAGAAAGGACGGAGCTGTCGAGTGACGATTGCTCTATCTCTTAAGAAAGGCCAGGCCGGGCTTGCCTTATGAAATTTTATTATTAGAGAAAGGGGAGTACTCTCTTCTCTGATGTGCGTTCTATTATTGCCTCCTATTCCTGAGGGAGTGATCGGGATTAAGCCGCGTGGCGATACCCGCGAAAAAGATAGAAAAGAAAAGACTCTTTTTTATCTTTGGGGTGGGCCTTTCGTACGAAAATCCGTACGGGGAAAGGATAATTTTTCAGCGCACTAAAATCTAGTGGAGGGGGTTCCATATTCATGAAAAGCCGGGGTTGAACCATCTTTCTTAAGGAACTACGACAACAATTATTACTAAAAAGAATAAAGAGTTAAGCGCCTCCAAGGCCTATAAATAGAAGCTTCTTTCAGTCTATATTTTCAAAGAGAGACGTAGAAGTCAGAAAGAAAGACTTTCAGTAACACTTATTCCAACAACACTCTTTCTTATGGATATCGCCGGAAGACTTGCAACAATTCAGCAAGAAATTCAAGCCGTCGAAAACGAAAAACAACAAAGGGAGCAAATGCTTGGTCTCTTCTGGGAACACATGCCGCCGATCGATCCCATTATTATAAGAGATCGTATGCTGGCTATGCAGAATCAAATCCAAGCCCTCGAAAACCGAAAGAGGGCCCTCCTTCTCGAACAGCAGGAGCTTCTTGTTCGGGCTGCCAGACCTGATCCCCCGAGAAATGAGCATTAGCTCTTTCTATAATATTAAAATAAGGAGTCCGTCGACCCAAAGTAGTGTGTGTTTTAATCCAGGGCTTTCTTTCGTGGAGATCTACTCCTATCCTAAGTAGATGGCTTTTTTTGGGTGTGTTTGCATGTATCACTAGTAGTCTTCAATGCTTCCGTTGTTAACTTTGTAATGTTGTGTTTAGTTGTGTGGCTGGTCTATGTGTGTGTAAGCTTCCCATTGGATGTACTCCCATGTAACAAAAATGCTTGTAGTGCTGGAATGAATAAAATCTGCTTTGTTCTAGTTCATTCACCTTTTGGCAAAAGAGGTTGTTAGACTGAATAAGAGGTCGGGTCCTCTGTTTACTGCGCTTTATCTTAAGCAATGTGCAGTTTCACTGCAACAAGCTTATGCAGCAAAAGATCCACTTCCTCGAAGTCTACTACCTTTCCCGGTCTCGTTGACCAGGTCAGGCTATCCTAGAATCATCCCATCCTTCCACCGTAAAATGATTAGACGGAAGGATGAGAAGGCGGACATGTTGGTGAGAATCTACTTATCTTACTTCAGTCTCTGCAGAGCTATTCCTCTTGCAAAGAGACTGACGAATAGAGTGTTAGACTCCATCATCAGTCCTCCAAGTGTCTCGTCTTCATCCACCACTATTACTAGTGTACTGGACTCGATGGACGCTTTGATTTCTAGGTATGTCCCTGGGATTGTGTCCATCCTTTTGTGTCAAGGGATTACATGGACACCGTCGTGGAAGGCCGTTCCGTCTAAGATCTCTGGCCGAGGAAGTAGCCTATTTGCTACTTTCTCGCGAGAACTCTTTTGGGGGACCGTCCCTTTCCAGGGTTCTCCTCTGTGGTCTCATTATGTCAGATACCCTTTGGACCCTTTCAATGAAACTATCTCAGCACAGTCTAAGAAAGACTCATATGCCTTTCTTCAGCTGACTGGGTCAGCTAAGAAGCAAAGTCATATGCCCTTTGTAGGGGATGCGAGTATTGGTTTCACGAAAGGTCTCCAATCAGAGGCCTTGCTCCTGCTGTCAGGAATAGGTCCTCTGACAGTATCTGTGCTAAGAGCCCAGAAGATCACTTCACCAGGAAGGCTTGCCTTCTCTACCGACGCGGGCGACGGCAAGAGGCGTATATTTGCAATTGGCAATTACGTCCATCAACGCCTGCTTCGACCTCTTCATGATTTTATCATGCGGGTCTTAGCTTGTCTTCCAACTGACGGAACGTTTGATCAGCTCCGTCCGTTAGATAGACTAAAAGGCAAGATTGACGTATATTCCTTTGATTTGAAATCGGCTACCGTGGCCTCTTTAACTTCAAAGTGCCATCATTGTAACGTCTTTCTTCGGCAGACAGACCGGTAGGAGAGTGTGTTCACACAATCCTCTCGAACGCCTTATTTGACGTTCCCTTTCTGAAGTCCGTCAAGGAGCCTATCAGCTTCCGAGCTGGACAACCGTTAGGGTATTACGCCTCTTGGCCTCTCTTCACACTTACACACCACTTAGTGGTGATGTACTGTGCTTCGAAGGTGATAGCCAGAGAGACTCAGACCTAGGAAGGAAATCCAATAACTTACTCAATAAATGAAGGCGGGACATATCCTACCTCCAAAAGGAAACTCCCATAGGTTCCCAGGGATAAGCAACTGCTACAGAAACTATATCAATGATAGTGGAAACTCGCACTTACGTTTCCACCCATCCTAGAATGCGAATATGCGCCACGACGGGGACCTACATCGAATGTTAACCGTAAATAGCAATAGCATAGCCAAAGAGAGCTTACCTCACAACAAACAAAGCTTCCTTTCCTTATCTAGTATCCAAAGGTAGCCTTCAACTGCCACTGCATCTATCAAAAATGAAAAAGGAAGAAACTTGCTTGAAAGAAAGACTCCTGCTTTCGTTGGGACTGCTTGATTGGGGACAGGGACAACTACGAGCTCTCCTGCTGGCTAAGTGGTACTTGAGACTTGTTTTCTCACTGAATGGCTTGAAGAGAATTCGCCTGTAATTGGCTCGCAAAGAAAAAGACTATAGAAAGAAATGGCTCACATGAAAGCACAAAAAAAGCAACTTCAATTGGATAAGCTGACCCAACAGCAAAGCACTACTACTTAACTATGCTAGTAATATGAATGGATAGGGAAGACTCCATATTCACAGGGCTATCCACTACTCCAACTTTGACTCGATTTCAAGCCGAAGGGAATGGACAGTAGGACTCCCAATGGATAGAAGAGCTATAAACTGATGCAAAATAACCTTCTTTCACGACTAGCTGGATAAGCTTACCCCAGTCCTGGAATTGGAGAGGGGGGGAGATTTGCACCTAGGTGATCCCTTTCTCTTGGCCGGCCTACTGGATTGATGACCTTGCCTGAAGCATTGTCCTAGCCCCTGCTCTTAAATCAATGGGATTGATCCAAGGAAACTGAATACTCAATAGCAGTTAGTGACTCCATGAATTCTCTATCTGCTGGATTGACCCTTCCAGTTGGCCTAAAATCACTTGATGGAACTGAACACTATTCTGGAAGGAACCTTCCACTCACAGAGGGAAGTGGAAGTCAGAAGCACTGGTTTAGGAATTGTATGTATTCACCCTAGCGTAACTCTACCTTATATGTGAGCCCCTTTTCTATTTTATAGAGGAACTCTAGTGTAAGTCAATCTTTTCCCTTCTTCTATCTTTTCTTTTAAGTAAATGTCTTCCCTGACTATCTTTATAGAGATAAAATCTTTACCTTACGGCAACCCTGATCATTCGAGCTCGCTCGCAGACAGGCGGAAGTAAGCGATTACGAATGGACTGACACTGCTTTATTGCTTAGGATATTTCTTTATCCCCTGTAGTGTAAAAGTCTTTGGCATAAAGAGCCCTCAATAACTGGCTTGTCCTGTACGCAATAACTGAGGATAGAGGGAGTTTCAACTCAATACCCGGGCCTTCTACTAAGAGTGTTGCAAATTCCCTTTCTTATCCCTTCTAGTTTCATTTTAGCCTTTCCTTCCTATGTAACCAAGTCCTCCTATGAACCTATCCCCGCCTAAAGGATAGGATAGATTACAACTATAAAGTAAAGGCTGTCTTCGAGCAAGCTCTTAGCTTTCATCGTGAGTGAGAGAGGAATTGAGGCTGATCCAGCTAAGGTGAAAGCCATTGTGAATCTATGTCGTCACCTCGTAACCTCAAAGAGTTGCGTAGTCTGCCGGGCCGGCTCCAGCCTTTGATCTCAAAAGCTAGAACTCGATGTCAATCCTTTTCCCGTCAAGACGCGAACTTTGTTTGGAGGCCAAAGCACAAAGAAAAAAGGCTTTTATTCCTTGATCTGATCTTTCTTATGTCTGCTCCTGTCTTGTCGCCTGAATTCCGCATACTCCATAGTCTTACTCTTTGTCCTCTATGCTTGAATTTAAGCGGAAATCCCGGAATTCCATATCAAGATCAAGGGTTGAATCTTGCGTAAAGGCGTTGTGTACAGGTAGGCAGGAAGAGATAGTTGCTCGCAGGCCTCCACCAGACCAGAAGTGATGAATTGCTTTGATCCAATCTGCCTCCTAACCATTGCAGGTGCATAGCTAATGGCTCCCCACAGCCCGAGTAAAGGAACCTTTAGGTTTTGCCACATCTGTATATCACATCGCATGGAGCCATCCAGGGTGCTCTCCACACAAGACTCTGATCGTCCATATGGCTGAGGATTTCAATCCACTCCTGGTTGCTGTATGTAAGGTCCCGGCCACTGACTTGAGAAAAAGTCTTTGATTGGAATTCTATTTTCTGGGAAGTAGGGTCTCGTGAATCTGTCTTTGATACACTTGAGATGGCTCTGCATCCAGATGTCTAATAATGGAGCACATCCTAAAAATCGCCCTTCTTCCTCAGTTCTGCAATGATTCAAAGACCGGAAAGTCTCTGCAAGGATAACTGGTATGGGATTGACTCCATGCTTGAGCTGAGAGAAGAGATTGATAACCCGACCATCCACATATCCTATAGCTTAACATTTCTGGCAGCTAGTTTCGGGTGTAAACTCCTAAATCCATTGAATCCGGATCCTACTGGCCTTACTCAAACAAAAGCACCAAGACTTAGCCCCTAGCTAGCACAGAACAGACACCATAGGAAAGGGCACACCAAACCATTTTTGAACAAGGTCACCCTCACCACAGAAGAGTCTAAGCTTTGCCCCAGGTAACTTCTATTTCCTTTATTTTTGAATGCACTAAGAAAGTCTATTTATACGTCTAGTAGCTTGAGACTGCCACTCGACCCCCTAAGCATCATGTTCCTCTTCTTCTGGTGAAGCTGCTCTCTGCCCAATCCCTTGAAGTTTGGCTTTCCTGGCTAATAGTCCGACTTGGCTGGCTTTTCTGGGAATCTGTCTGAAGGCTCATCTGTTTACCCGAGCTTGCTTACCTTCCTTTGGTTGTTTGATGGAAACCTGCCTGAAAAGAAAGGCTAGCTTAGTTACCTCCCGGCCCTACCTGATAGTTACCTGAGGATTGGCGTAAGGAGCAGGGATTAAAACTGCTTATTCATTCACCCTTGAAGGAGCAGATTCTCGAGTGGACGCCCTAAAGCGCTCATGCTATCATACAGATGCCGAATTTCTTACTGATCCCTTTTCACCGACTTCGATGACTTCGCTTCAACCGGGCTAGGAGCTTCTCTTACTTCACCGGCTCGCTTTCTTGTGGAAAGATTCGCTCTTTCGCAGTTGGCAGCTCCGGTCTTGCTTGATTGAAGATTCTACTATTTAAGAGCTCGGCCTTGAGCCCTACCTAAATAAATTCCCTTGCTTGAATCGAGCCGCCTCTAGACTAGCAATTCCTTTCCCCGACTCGGACATTCAGCATCTTCTTAACCGGCAATCTCCATTGGTGGTCTACCTTTCCTTTTTGCAAGCGCAGGGTTAGCCTCATAATCATAAGGAGTGGGAAAACCTCTTTAGATAGAGTAGCGGGTACAGCTTTCCCGATCTCAGAATACTCTTTCCCAGCCTTTGACCATTCGGTTTGAGCAGCAGCTCGTTTAAAGCTGAAAGCAATCCTCATCAAGACAGCTGACCGAGTCGAAACCTACTGCTCAAGTCTGACGAATGCCGTTCATGTTCCTGGTGAAAAAGAAAAGAGTAGCTTTCCTTCCAGGACCGGATAAGGTCAAACTCTGGGCAGGCTGCCAGGTTTCGCCTACGCTACGGTTTCACAAAATATTTCTTCTTTTTTGTTTGAAGAGGTAAGCATAAAGCGGTGACTCTTGGTCTCCGAACGGGATCTCCTCCTCCACTCTATGAGCACCTGCCCGAATTTCCGTCTCTGGGTGAGAACATGGTCCGCGTGATTCCTGAAAGTGTGCTGTCTTATGGGGAGCTGTCGCTGCTCTTGGTGCAGCTTACGATAAGTGAGGAATCAATGACGACTTGCTTGCTAGCTCTAAGGTCTACTAGGCTTACAAAGCCCAAAGTCTAAATCCAAAATAAGGGCCGTCTTAGTGAAAGAGCTAGCTACAGATATGCTTTCTTTTTATTAAGAGTCTTCTATCCTATCCTGGTCTTCAAGAAGCGCTAATTGACTGAATGCACAATACCCGGCAAAGATATTATCCTCTTTGCTTTGCTAGCATCCTTTGATAAGCAAGTTGAATGAGCCTTCAAAGGAGCAATCTATGATCCATTGTGTGTCACGACGTCTTTAGTTGATAAATCAAACCTGGAATGTTCCGCTTCGGATAGGATTCTTGTGCCCGATCAGTCAATGATGAGAAGGCTTCTGCCGACCCCAAA